ATGTAATAATTTACATAATATGTAATAAGAGCGTCTCTTATTCAAGTCATTAAAAAAATATTTCTTGACATATAAAAATAAAAAATATATACATATGGAAATAAATTGCGTCCAATAGGATTTGAACCTATACCAAAGGTTTAGAAGACCTATGTCCTATCCATTAGACAATGGACGCTTTTCATTCCAATTTTAATATTTCTTGTTCGTAAAAATAGTTGAAAGAATTCCGGGAATTGCGTATTCAAGTCAATGATGCATTATATTAATTATATTCATTAAATTTTTTATTTTATTATTTATTAAATTATTAAAATAAATCTCAAAATATTTATATTTAATTTTTTTTTTTATAATTATTATAATATAATAATAAAAAGATAAAGTAAAAGCGGGTAGCGGGAATCGAACCCGCATCGTTAGCTTGGAAGGCTAGGGGTTATAGTCGACGTTGATTCATCATTTTTAACGTCTCTAATTCAAAACCGAACGTGAAACTTTGGTTTCATTCGGCTCCTTTATGGAAGATGGAAAAATTCCCAGATTAAGACATGAACGAAATAAAAAAAAAAATTCCACCCATAACATCTATGTCAGCTTTTCTGTATGAATGTATTCAAAACAACCCGCTTTGTAGACGATCCCTATAGAAAAGAGGGGTATTATAACAATCTTTCTAGTTACTTCGTTCTCTATTTCTATTTGAGAGAATCCTTAGGAAAAGCATTTTGTTTCCACCGAGCTAAAACAATTTGTCGATGTCTCTAGTAAACCAAAGTCATTGTTTAATAGCTATTTTGCTTCAATTTACCTAATACAAATTAAAAATTAAAGATTTAGTTACGATTAGAAATACACTTTTTATCTTTATCCATGGATCCTTTACTCATACTCATTCAATTAGAAGTAGTGATCCAATTAAAAAAAATTATGTTTCGTAATCTCATAATCCAATTTTTAAATTTTTAATTGATTCTTGGATACAAATCACGAGAATGTATATTCTTCCTCGAATTTTTCATTGAGAGGTAAAGGATTAAATCCGTTTAAGAAATAAAGTTTTTGATCGGAATGGAATATTAATCAAACCGAAGGACCCCTTAACTATTAAGGGATTATAGAACGAATCACACTTTTACCACTAAACTATACCCGCTACAATCCGATTATTGTATATAAATGAACCTTTTGTCGAACAAGAAAATTGGTCGTAAAGGCAAAAGAAAAGATAGGATCATAAAATAATCATGAAAATTAGAGCGTTTACGTGTTGTATTAGAGAACCTAATGAGATTAGGAAAAGAGAATTCATTTAATTTAAAATTTAAATAACTAAATAACAAGTGTTTGTTTGCCGGAGGTTTTTGACCTAGACGTCTCTACAAAACTACTTAATCCATAACATACATGAAAATGGATTGTGCAAGAATCCACAGTTCCTTTATTTTATTATTTATTTACTTTATTTTATTATTTATTTTATTTATTCTAATAAATAAAATAAATTAAGATAAGAAATGACACTTTGATTCGATTTGATTCTATATCATATAAATCAAAATAGTTATTTATTATTTTTCCAATCGTAATAACAAGCAAGTTTTTTAGTTTTCAAATTAAATAAATCATTTTATTTACGATTCGTTGGAACAAAAAAAAAAAGGGCGGGCCCGGCCTGGTCAGTACTTAGCCGGGCCGTTGAACTAAAAAGCCCCTTCGGATGAAAAAAAAAAATATATATATATATTATGAAGGGCTTTTTCAAGCCTTATTTTTTATAATGTAACATAGTATTATTCTTTTTCAATTTGGAGGAGAGATGGCTGAGTGGACTAAAGCGTCGGATTGCTAATCCGTTGTACGAGTTTTTCGTACCGAGGGTTCGAATCCCTCTCTTTCCGTTTTTGTTGATGACTTGGTATTTTCTTTCGAATTTATCGCGAGCTTTTTTATTTTTTAATAGTTAAAGATGTGTAATAGATAAAATCCTACTAAGAACATTTTAAAATAAAACAAGGAAAACAAAAGCCTTATTTTTTATTCTTCACGTCCAGGATTACGTCCTGGATCATTAGATAGGAATCCGAAGATAAAGAGAGAAACAAAGAATATCACTACCGTGTAAACAAATAGTTTGAGAGTAAGCATTACATAATCTCCAAGATTTTTTTTTAGTAAAAAAGAGAATAGATTCTCTGTTTTTATACCACATACCCTACTATTTTTATTTTTTATTTTGACACCAAGGAATAAAGTGGGGTGATCCAGATTTATCGCGGTTGTACAAGATTTTCAATATTTGAATTGAGGGTGTAAGACTTATCTGATCTTATCAATTCTTAGAATTGTTTTTTCAATAAATCATGAATTTGTCTAGACAGTATTAAAGATATCATCGAAAACTTACAGCAGCTTGCCAAACAAAGGCTAAGAGAAAAAAAAACAGGGGTATTACTGGCATAACATCTACGATTGGATTTAAAAAAGCGTAGGCCTCGGGCAATTTGGCGACGAAAAAACTACTTGAATAAAGAGCAGAATTAAGACAGATACAGATCAAACTAAATATATTAAGCATAACAAACGTTTTGTTCTTGAGGATAATTGTATTTTATTTATTTTGATTGAGTTTTTTTATTATTATAAATATGTTATTATTCATATAAGATAAAAATGAATAAAAAGAAAATAAGATAGACAAAAAAATTTTCTTTGATTTGAACTCACCCAATCAAAAACCCTTCAATTCTCAAATCAAAAGAGAATAGAATAAATCATACTTTCATACAATATCTTAATTGAATTATATGTAATGATCAATAAATTAAGTTTAATTCTATGTCTACATGTATAAAAATTCTAGTAATCTATTTTATAGATAATTAGATAATGGATATTTAGACTAGAGTTGACGAACAACCAGTACCAATATTAGTGTTTATTAGTGTCGACTAGAAATGGGGCGTGGCCAAGTGGTAAGGCAACGGGTTTTGGTCCCGCTATTCGGAGGTTCGAGTCCTTCCGTCCCAGAGCATACCTGACCTATGATCATTTTATTAATATATATCTATATCATAATATATATCTATATCATAATAAAATATATCAAAATTAAAAATAAAGATTGTCTTTTCAAACAGTCTTCCGTTTAAGATTAAGAGTATAATATTGGTATAGAATGTTATTCTTGTTTATTTTTTTTTTTTTTTTTATCATTGATAGAATATGGATTTATCTCTTTCTTATGATGCTAAAAAGTGAATGTTCCTTACTGTAAAACCTTATGCAAAATGCAAATAATGATATCGGGTAGGAAATTGTTCAATCAATTAAATCTTTTTAATGGTTTCTTATGAGTTCTTGGTACTCGAAGAAGTGTGAAATTGGTGAATTTATCCTATCACTATCACGTTACTTGAATGAAGATAGAAATTAAAAATAACTTATTTATTTGTGTTTATTTATTCGTTTAGTTATTTAAAAAATTATAAACAATGGGGTTAAATTGATTGAATTCTTGCTGAGACTTCTTCATAAATTATCCATTCTTCATATAGAAGAAAAAAGTATAGATTACTATGTACCGACCGATCCGATGATTATTCATGATTCCATAATTGAATCAATTACATACTGGTTCCAAACTGAAGGAATGTTATGGTAAAACTTCGTTTAAAACGATGTGGTAGAAAGCAACGTGCGACTTGAAGGACATGATCGGCCGTGGATTCTTACATCCACCATTTTTTTATATTATATTAGGAATGAAAGTGCTCTTGGCTCGACATCATTTGTTCTGTTCCACCGGAACCCCCATTTTTGGAGTGTTGTGATGTAAATAGTACACGATGGAGCTCGAATAGAAAGTATTGATTAATTTCTCAAGGGCAAGAATCTAAGGTTAGTATCGATCAATAAATTGTAACAACTTCGTAAGTAAATTTTCGATATATAAATCTAAAGGATCCAATTCGAGAAAATTTAAAATTAAAAGATAAAATTTGTTGGAATTGGTAAAACTCTTTCGATCAAATCAAAAGTAAAGTGTATTACGTAGGAATCAACCATTCGTATGATTCTTTGATAGAAAGAAATCAAAAAAAATGGTATGTTGCTGCCATTTTGAAACGATTTAAAGATCACCGAAGTAATGTCTAAACCCAATGATTCAAGGCAAAGATAAAGATCCTGGAACAAGTAAATACCGTTTTCAATTGTCTCAACAACTAGATCAGAATGAAGAATAAAAATTGATTCTAAAGGAGACAGACAAAAAGGATTAGAGACCACTCAATAAATGAAATACCTAAAAGGTTTCTTTTGAGTTATTTGAGAGTTATTCAACTTGAGTTATGAGGGTGCAAATTGCAAATACGAATAATTTTTTTTTTCGGTTGAAGAAGAATAATAAAAAAAAAGTACTTAAATCAATAATCTAATTAATTTTATGATTTTATATATTTTATTTTTATATTATAATATTATTTTTATATTATAATTCTATACATAGACATAATCATAATTTATAATTTTCTCGAGCCGTACGAGGAGAAAACTTCTTATACGTTTCTAGGGGGGGGTATTGTTCATCTATCCCAATGAGCCATTTATCGAATCGTTGCAATTGATGTTCGATCCCGACGAGAGGGAAGAGATCTTCGTAAAGTGGGTTTTTATGATCCGATAAAGAATCAAATCTATTTAAATGTTCCTTCTATTCTATATTTCCTTGAAAAAGGCGCTCAACCTACAGGAACTGTTTATGATATTTCAAAAAAGGCGGGGGTTTTTACGGAACTTCGCCTTAATCAACAAACAAAATTCAATTAATGAAATATAAAAAAGAAGATGTGGATGATTTAGCTTTGTATAACCTTTTTGGTTCTTTGCTATTTCCTCTTTTCTTCTATTCATATCATACTTAATTTATTATTGTTACTATAGAATGTTGTCTTTTATAACGACAAAAATCTATTTTTATTTTATTGATATAAATAAAATAGATAGAAAAAGATCAAGTGAATAGATAATAAATGAAGTAATCGGGTCTATAAATATAAAATTTTTAGATTACTGTCAATGAGGTGGTTTTCGGTGGAGCTCTATGAACAAATAAAAAAACACAAAGGATTAAACTTGTTTATTTTACTTTTACTTATCGAATAAACCTCATTTTTTTTTATACTTTTCCCTTTAATCTTCCTTAATTTATTCTTCCACCTGTATATATATGTAGTGCCAATCCAACACAAGTCCTTAGTTTTTTTTATTAAAATTGATTGAAATTGTTAGTTAGATTTAGAATTTGTTTTATCTTTTGTATTCTTTTCTCAACATTCATATTGACAACAGTGTCTCAAATAAATATAATCCGATCGTGGATAAACGTATCCATTTATATCTCCGTCCCATAGATTTCATTAAAATAATGGGTTCTTGGATTTTCTGTGATACAAGAAGTCTTTTTTTGATTAAGATTAAAGATTAAAATTAATAAAAATCTATATATACTAATTAATTTAATTACTGGATAACATAATAGACAAGGGGCGAAATATCCCTATTTTTATCTGATAATTTTTTTTATTTTCATCGGATCTGTTCATATTATGTTAAGAATAAAATCAATTAGAAATTTTTAAATTTGTGCTATTTTAATGTTTTGATTGGTTTTGATTACGTTGTGCAATTAAATCGTTTTATTTATTGGGATTCCGATTGTATCTGCACATTCTAATTATTTTTTTGGGGTTGCTAACTCAACGGTAGAGTACTCGGCTTTTAAGTGCGGCTAGCATCTTTTACACATTTGTATGAAGCAACAGATTCGTCCATACCATCGGTAGAGTTTGTAAGACCACGACTGATCCTGAAAGGAATGAATGGAAAAAGCAGCATGTCGTATCAATGTAAAATTCTGAGAATATTTAATTCTTACCGAATAGGTCCAAAACCTTATTTGAATTGTTTTAATTCTTGGCGTGTAACAAAAAAAAATTAATTAGGTCGAGTGAATAAATGGGTAGAGCCCTACTATGGTTCCAATTATAGGGAAACAAAAAGTAACGAGCTTCTGTTCTTAATTTTTGAATGATTACCCGATCTAATTAGACGTTAAAAATATATTAGTGCTTAATGCGGGAAAGACTTTTCCCATGAGTGGAGTATAAATTTCTTATGAGTCCTAATTATTATATTACCCATTATGGGGTAGAGATAAATGTGTAGAAGAAGGCAGTATATTGATAAAGATTTTTTTTTTCAAAATCAAAAGAGCGATTGGATTGAAAAAATAAAGGACTTCTAACCATCCTGTTAACCTAGAATTAACATAAATTAATTAGATGGAAAAAGAGAGGCTAGAGAGTCCATTGATGAGTCTTACTTGTTTCCGAGGTATCTATTCTTTTCTTACTATAATACCTTGTTTTGACTGTATCGTACTATGTATCATTTCATAACGCAATAAATCACCTATTTCTTTTCTGGTTCAAATCGAATTTAAAATGGAAGAATTTCAAGTATATTTAGAACTAGATAGATATCAGCAACATGACTTCCTATACCCACTTATCTTTCGGGAGTATATTTATGCACTTGCTCATGATCATGGTTTAAATAGATCTATTTTGTTGGATAAGGTAGGTTATGACAATAAATCTAGTTTACTAATTATAAAACGTTTAATTAGTCAAATGTATCAACAGAATCATTTTATTATTTCCGCTAATGATTCTAACCAAAAAAAAAAATTGGGGTACAACAAAAATTTGTATTCTCAAATGATATCGGAGGGATTTGCAGTCATTGTGGAAATTCCGTTTTCCCTACGATTAGTATCTTCCTTAGAGGCAACAGAAATCGTAAAATCTTATAATTTACGATCAATTCATTCAATATTTCCTTTTTTAGAGGACAAATTCCCACATTTAAATTATGTATCAGATGTACTAATACCCTACCCCATTCATCTGGAAATCTTGGTTCAAACCCTTCGCTATTGGGTGAAAGATCCCTCTTCTTTGCATTTATTACGATTCTTTCTTCACGAGTATTATAATTTGAATAGTCTTATTACTCCAAATAAATATATTTTTTCAAAAAGTAATCCACGATTATTCGTCCTCCTATATAATTCTCATGTATGTGAATACGAATCCATCTTACTTTTTCTTCGTAATCAATCTTCTCATTTACGATTAACCTCTTCTGGGATCTTTTTTGAGCGAATACATTTCTATGAAAAAATAAAATATTCTGTAGAAGAAGTCTTTGCTAATGATTTTCCGGTCGCCATCTTATGGTTCTTCAAGGATCCTTTTATGCATTATGTTAGATATCAAGGAAAATGGATTCTGGCTTCAAAGGATACCCCTCTTCTGATGAATAAGTGGAAATATTATCTTGTCAATTTATGTCAATGTCATTCTTATGTGTGGTCTCAACCAGGAAGGATTTATATAAACCAATTATCCAAGTATTCTCTTGATTTTTTGGGTT